GGAAAGAAAGAATAAAAAAAAAGAGATCTTTTTTTTTCTATTGCAATGAAATTCTTTCTATTTTTTTTATTCTTTTTTTCGTTCCTATTCTCCTTTCTCAGAAAAAGGGGACTTAATAAAAATAAAGGATTACTTCGTTCCTGATAGTTATTTACTTAATCGGTGGATAGGAGCATACTCTGGATCGGAATCATGGGGAGTACTGCTTGATCATTTCTACCAACTGAAAGCCCCAATTAGAATTCCTTTTATGCAGAAATATCCTGTTGGATAACTTACATAATCTCTATTACTAATCCTTTGTGTACCTTGGTGTTCCTAACCATCCACTCATTTTTGTTCAAAATCACCCCATTAGAATTATAATAATACATGTATGGTAATAAATAGTAAAAACTCCATACAGTTGATCTTTTGAACCCGCTTCAAGACATGATGACTAATCAACCAATCTTGGGGTAAACAGCCTCTACTGTTTATGTTTACTTTCATTTAACTCTTGTACATAGGAAATGAGACTCAATCTTTTTACTGCGAATTTATAAGCCGTTTTTTCTCACTCATATAACTATCTGGTTTAGTTCATCAACCCGAATGATGAATAAAAAAAAATGAAAATATGTATTCAACTCATTTAATTTATTTCCTATAAAGAAAGGAAATAGGGAAAGTTTTTGTCTCAACGAATCACACGTAGAGATATTGATAACACACATAGAGTTAATGGTATTTCATAACTAATTGATTGGGCAGCAGCTCGTAGACCACCTAAAAAGGAATATTTATTATTTGAGCCATATCCTGACATAAGAAGTCCAACAGGAGCAATACTTGAAATGGCGATCCATAAAAAAACACCGATACTGAGATCGGCTAGAACAAGGCGATAGCCAAAAGGAATTACTAAATAACTTAGTAAAATTGATATAACTGCTATGGATGGTCCGATACTGAATAAACGAGTATCTCCTCTAGATGGAAGAAGATTCTCTTTGAAAAGTAATTTTGTCCCATCTGCTAGCGCTTGAAGAATTCCCAAAGGGCCGGCGTATTCAGGTCCAATACGTTGTTGTATTCCTGCAGATATTTCTCTTTCTAACCAAACAATTACTAGTACACCTATTGTGATTCCTAATACAAGAGTCAAAATAGGGACAAGCATCCATATGATCTCATAGACCTCTTTTAACGATTCCAATCTGGAAAAAGAATTGATAGCTTGTACTTCTGTTGTATCAATTATCATTTCAACGATCAACTTCTCCCATAATGATATCTATGCTACCTAGGATCGTCATAATATCAGCCAATTTCATTTTTTTAACTAACTGAGGAAGAATTTGCAAATTGATAAAACCCGGCGGGCGAATTTTCCATCTCCAAGGAAAAACACTCTGATCTCCTATGAGAAAAATTCCCAATTCCCCTTTTGGGGCTTCGACTCTTACATAAAGTTCTTGTTTCGACAATTCAAAAGTTGGAGAAGGTTTTTTACTAATAAATCGATATTCAAAATCATTCCATTCGGGATTCCTTACTTTATCAAAGCGTCGGGTTTCTAAATTCTCATAGGGCCCCCCCGGAATTCCTTCTAGAGCCTGTTGAATAATTTTTATGGATTCTTTCATTTCACCGATTCGTACTAAATAACGAGCTAATGAATCCCCCTCTTTTTGCCATTGGACTTCCCAGTCAAATTCATCGTAACACTCATAATGATCAACTTTACGAAGATCCCATTGTATTCCGGAAGCTCGTAGCATTGGTCCGGATAAACCCCAATTTATTGCTTCTTCTCCGCCAATAATGCCCACCCCTTCAACTCGTTCTAAAAAAATAGGATTCCGTGTAATAAGCTTTTGATATTCAGCAACCCCTGTTAAAAAATAATCGCAAAAATCCAAACATTTATCTATCCAACCATGGGGTAGATCAGCGGCTACTCCTCCGATACGAAAATAATTATGCATCATTCGCATACCGGTAGCAGCTTCGAATAGATCATATATTAATTCTCTTTCTCGAAAAATATAGAAGAAGGGGGTCTGCGCACCAATATCAGCCATAAAAGGGCCAAGCCATAACAAATGAGAAGCTATACGACTTAACTCCAACATAATTACTCTGATATAGCTAGCCCTTTTAGGTACTTGAATATTTCCTAACTGCTCTGGTGCATTTACGGTTATTGCTTCTGTGAACATAGTAGCTAAATAATCCCAACGTGTTACATAAGGCAAATATTGTATAATTGTTCGGTTTTCCGCAATCTTTTCCATCCCTCTGTGTAAATAACCCAAGATTGGTTCACAGTCAATAACATCTTCACCATCTAGAGTAACGATGAGTCGAAGAACACCATGCATTGATGGGTGGTGAGGGCCCATATTGACTATCATGAGGTCTTTTCTTGTAGCTGGTGCAGTCATAAGTTTTTCCCCGATCCATTCTTCCATGAATTGCTGAAAGCGAAAAGAAGTTCATCAAAAATTAAGCGAATAATTAAAAATGACTCGTCAAATTAACGAGTTTTTGTCTCCCGAATACCCAACTGACGAATTAATTCTTTATAACGTACTCTATTTTTTTTTGACAAATAAGCCAACAGTCGTTGACGTTTTCCCAGAATTTTCCGCAGACCCCTCTGAGATAAATAGTCTTTTTTGTGCAATTCCAAATGGGAAGTAAGTCTCTGTATCTTATTGGTGAACACGAATACTTGAAATTCAACAGACCCCTTCTTTTCTTCTTTTTCTTGGGAAATAACTGAGATGAATGGATTTTTTACCATAGAAGAACCCCCTTTTTTACATATATGAATTTTACCGATCAGTAATAATAATAATGCTAGTCATTTTAATCCGGTATACACAACAATCTGAATTTATTTATGGACTCCAATTTTATCAAATAAAATTAATTAATAATCAATTCCATTTTAAACTTGAGTCGGATAGGAATACAAAAGGATAATACATTTCTGCACTCACGAAAGAGAATAATTTAGGCCTAAAATGAAGAAGATTCTGTTGATTTATTTCTCGATCGAATTGATACGTCATTGAATTAGTATCGTATATTAGAATGGGGTATAAGACAAGGCATGTGTGCATTTGTTTTGTTTGCTTTTCCATACCAGATATGGTACGAGGATATGGAGGAAAAATGTACCATCAACAAATTTTCAATCGTGGATACATATGTATCCTTAACATACTGAAACGACTTCCATTATTGGTATCAAACCAATAACGATTCATACAAGCTAAATCTTCTAATCGATAATTGGGCCAAAGGAAAAACTTTAATTTAATTAATTTATTTTTTTCTATATCAAGATGTGGATTTTCATCCAAAAATGGACCCCAGTCTTGTACGTTGTTCTCGTTGCAAAATACCGGATTTCTATCCATGCCATTTCTCTTCTTTGAATTGAAACAAATTAGAATTCTCAATTCTCTACGACGTCTAGATGATAAAATATTTTCAGGAACAAGCAAATCATAATGATTTTTGTCTCGATTTTCAGTTATCTTTTGATGTTTTGGAATGGATTCATCAAAATTATTCTTATCAAGATATTCTTTTTCTCGGTATCTTTTATTAGGTTTGTGCTTACTCTTATGAACCAATGAAATACCGAGGGTTTGATACATAATAAATTGTCCATCATTTTTTACAAACAGACGAACGGGTTCGATAATCAATATTCCCTTTTTCATCAATTCTGTAAGAGTTAAATTCTTTTGAATCAGCATTATATCCAGACTCATTTCTCTCCTTTGAATAGAGGATATAGTAATTTCTTTTGGATTTCTCAGTCTAAGCAGGAGACAATATACTTTGACATTATTGATCGTTCTTTGATTCAAAGTATCATTCCATCTCAATTGAAAAAGCAAATACTTGTTCAGGAAGAAATGGAGTTCTGCTTCCGTGTTACTCTTGTATTGTTTTTTATTTTTATGTTTTTTCATATCTGATCCCGGATAATCTTCTTCAATATCTTTTTGTTGGTTTGAGAGAAGGGATCCGATATATTCTTGGTTTTGTACATCTGATCCAAGATCTCCTTGGCCTGCGGGTTCTTTTTCTACTTGATTTCGATTCTTTAATTCAAAAGATTGTTTTTTATTCGAGGGTAGAAAAAGATTCCTTTGTTGTTTTCCATTGATGTTTTTATTTTCACTAAAATTTTCATTTATATTCAAGTTTAAAAGAAGTAATTTGCTTGGTATAACCCATGGTTGAATTTTATATCTATCATAAAGTAACAAAAATTCTGGGAAGAACCAAAATTCCAGATTCGATATGGGACGATTTAGTATTTCTTCATTCATTCCCATCCAATCAAAAATGATTTTGTTTTGATTGGGTGGATTGCTTTCTTGATCTTGATGAATCGGAAAATAAAAAAGATCTTTCTTATCAATTTTATGAATTATTTGATAATTATTAGTGCCAGGCTTAGTATTTTTATTACTGTTGGTATCGATCTCGATCCATGCTTCAATATCGACTTTTTTTCTAAGACAAAAATTTAGAATTTTCCAATCGAAATATTTTCTATCCGGATTTTTTCCCATATACATAATATCACCTTCTCCTAGATAATTATTGATAGCGGTAATCTCCGGCATATCGAATAATTTGTGTTTATGTGTATTGTAATTATAAAAAATTTCTTGGTTCTTAGTTACTTGGAACGGTGATCCATAAATATAGGAGTTCCTCTTATTTTCATAATTAATAGATTTATATGATAAAAGATCATATCTATAGTATTTTTGAAAATTTTCTTTTTGATTTGGTAATGAATATATTTCATAATCATTTTGTTTTTTGTAATGAATTAATTGGTCTTTTTTATATGAATTCCATTTGTTTAAATCCTTAGTTTGAGCCGTACGACCTTGATTGACCCTATTTCGCCATTTTTGTGGTATTAATCTAGACCATTTAATCTGAGATAAATCGTATTGATAATGACCTCTTAACCAATTTTTCCACTGATTTATTCCAGAATTCCGAAGTTTCTTATGACTTAATTCGGAATGAAATAGACCTTGTGTTCCAAAATAATCTTTTATTGCAGTCTTAAGAAAAAAAGATGTTCCGTGATATTGAAGAACAGATCTTAATTTATACAAGTTAATAATTTGGGTTTGGGATAATTTGTAAAATACATATGCTTGTGACAAGGGGGATAAGTCACAAAAAATCTGTGAATTTTTATTAATATTACTAATATTATAAAGTGACTTTTTTAAGGTGGAAATGAAGTGAATTGTATTTTTATTTCTTTTAGCAATTCTTTCTTGATTTGTTTCATTGTTGTAAATGTATTTATCAATAATTTTGTTTGTTGATTCAAGAAAAAGTTGTGTATTTATTCTGGGAATATTAATGATACATAGAAAGATATCTATGTATATTTTTTCAATGAAAAATTTTAGAAAATAATGTAATTTGCGGATTAATCGAACATTTCTTCTTTTGAACATTTGCCAAATGGTTTTTGGTGATTCTAATCTTTTAACATTATAACTTGTTTTGTTAGGACTAATGGGAGTTGCTTTTTTTTTCTCTTTTGTAATTTTTTTTATTTGATTTTTTATTGTGCTTGTTCTATCAGTTAGATCTTTCATTTTTTTTTCTGTCAGTGAATCATTTGTCCAATTCGTAGATCGAATTTGACTAAATGATTCATGAATTGTCCGATTGTTGATTATAGAATCTTTTTCTTTTTTAGTTTCACTCGATTCATCTACTTCTCTCAATCTAAATAATGGAATTGGATTTATTTTTGAAAGTTCTTTTATTATTCTTTTTATAAATAGAATGCTTTTGATAACCCATTTTTTTGTTTCGTTTAAAACCCTTAGAAAGAATTCGGTTCTTTCTGTTAAAACTCTTAGAACTATAAAATACTTCTTTTTCAATTGTCCAATTTTTTTTTCGAGTTCCTTAAAAATTGGTTCAAAAAAGGAAGGCCGTTTTCGAGGAGAACCAAAAGGAAGGTCGGTTTCCAGTCCCCAAACTGTTAAAAAACAAAAATCATCTTTTTGCACTTTTCCTTTCTTTTTCATTAGATCTTTATGAGAGGATCGTAACTTAGATTTGTGCCAAGGTTTCAGACAGAAAGGAAATAAGATTTTTATCTGAATACCATCTAGTAACCAATTTTTCGGAAATTCAGTTTCTGATAATTGAACACCATTATAGGTGCATTTAACATGCATTTCGCTAGTCCATTCTTTTAAATCCTCAGACCACTCAGGCAATTGCAATAATAATATACGGCCAATATTTTTAGCTATTATCAATGAAGGTAATAGAATATATTTTCTAAAACTCGATTGAGTTACTAACATGGAACCTCGTATTACTTGAGCAAGTGGAATGGTATCCCAGGCTTCTGCTATTTCTATCCGTGTTTTTTCCTTTCTTTTGTTCTCTTCTTTTTTGTCCTTCTCTTTTTTCTCCCCTTCTTTTATTTGTTCTTCTGTATAATCTAAAATTTTGAATTCTTCCTTTTTTCCCATCCAATTTTTAAAAACGAGTTTCATTAGTCTGGAGATATCAAAAGAAAAAAGGAGGGATTTGTCTATTCTGTCCAAAAAAATGGGGGAATGTACATTTGCTTGAAACAGTTCCCCAATAACTGTTTTCCGTCTTTGAGCGCGCATAGAACCTTTGATTATGTTTCGACGAAAATCCGATTGTTGTGAATAACGTATTAAAGCCACTTCGTCTTTTTGATTAGAATTATTAGTATCAGTATCGAGATTCTGTTGGTTATTAGTAAAAATCACTACACGTTTAGCTTTTCTTGAGCGAATCTGCTGTTGCACCGCCCCGTCTTCTTGATTTTCTCTTTCCTGTTGTTGTTCCAAATCGTTGATTAATTTGTATGACCATCGAGGGACTTTTTTACTGATTTCTTGGATTTCAATAGATTTTTTTCTAATTTTTTGATCATTAGGATCATTTATAATTGCATTGAATAAAAATTTCAAAAATTTTGCTCCACCAATTCTTTTGTCTGTTGATAATGGTTTTTTATCAAATTTATCTATTTTTTGTTTAAACTCTCGATAATCCGTATCAGTAAAAAGGATACCATGAATCTTATTTATCCAAATTGTTTCTATAAAATTTTCTATGGAAGTTTCATTTATGATTGAAGGTGAAAACAATTTTTTGATTATTCCACGAGATGATCCGTTCAATAAAGGATCATACATTTTAGGCAAGTATTCTTTTTTAGTTTCATCATTACACAATCTTATTTTTTTTTCAAGTATATCCAAAGAAAGGGATCCTCCGTCTAGAACCTTGATTCTGTTTATAAATTCGTTGCTTAGGTTCTTACTTTTTTCTTCGTTGGTATAAATCCACTGATTGTATAGTTCATCAGAGGAGAGTTTTTCTATTGTGGACAAGGGCATCTTTTTTTGTATCATTTCCCCAAATGTTGACAAACTGGGTGGATATGTA